GAATAAGATCAATAAACTAAGGTTTTGTCGTTCTAGACCATCGGATTCGACGTAAACAATGATAAATAGATACGAATGGGGGGGAAATCAAAAAAACAAGTAGCTACCCCCCCCCCCCTTAGTTAAGTTATTTCTTTTTTCTTTAATTGAATTTCATTTGATTAGACGTAAAAAACTTCCGCTTTCTGTAAAATATTCTTAACAGTTTTTGTGGGTTGAGCACCTTTTTCAAGGAAAAATAGAATAGCAGGAACATTTAAATAAGTTTGATTCTTTATTGGATCATAAAAGCCCACTTTTCTAAAATCTTTTCCTTCTCTTCGGGATCGAACATTAATTGCAACGATTTGATAGACGGCTCATTGGGATAGATGTAGATGAACAATACCCCCCCTAGAACCGTATAGGAAGTTTTCTCCTCGTACGGCTCGAGAAAAAATGATTTGATTCAAAAGTTTGTCTATGTATGCAATTCTAAGAAATTAATTGACAAATGGGCCATCAATTAGACTATGATTTCAGTCTTTTTTTTCTTACTGAAAATGAAAAAGAAACCATTCGTACTCATAACTCAAGTTAGATAACTCTCAAATAGCTCATTAGATAACTCTCAAATAGCTCAAAGGAAAAATCTTTAGTCAATTTCATTTATTGAGTGGTCTTTACCCCCTTTTGTTTGTCTCGTTTAAATTCTATTTGGATTCTTTAGTCTGATCCAGTTATTGAGACTATCGAGACAATTAAAATGGTGTTTCCTTGTTCTTAGATCCTTTATCCTTATTTTAAATCAGTAGGTTTAGACATTACTTCGGTGCTTCTTAATCCTTTCAAAATGGCAGCAACATACCCTTTTTGATTTCTTTCTAGCAAAGAATCCTATGGAACAGTTGATTCCCGCATGATACACTTTGAATCGAAAAAAGTTCGATCAATTCCAACAAGTTTTGCTTTTGAATTGGAAACTTGCTCGAATTGGATCCTTTCGATTTCTATATATAGAAGATACATTTACGAAGTTGTTCCAATTGATTAATTGGCATTAACCCTAGATCCTTGCCCCCGAGAAATGAATTAATCCTTTCTACTCGAGCTCCATCGTCGACTATTTTCAACCCAACAAAAAATGAAGGGTTCGAGTGTAACAGAACAAACAATGTCGAGCCAAGAGCACCCTCATTCCTAGATAAATCGAAAATGGTGGATGTAAAAATCCACAACGGATCGTGTCCTTCAAGTCGCACGTTGCTTTCTACCACATCGTTTCAAACGAAGTTTTACCATAATATTCCTCTAATTTGGAACCGGTATGGAATTGATTCAATTATGGAATCATGAATAGTCATTGGTTCAGCTGTCCATAGATATCGTAATCTAGACTTCTTCCTCTCTATATGATATATAGAAGAAAGATTTTGCTGAAAAAGTCTTAGCAAGACTTTAACATACATAAATAATCTATAGATAATAGAAAGAAATAGAAATATATAAACGAATAACTTTTTGAATCTGCATCTTCAAGTGACTCAATAGGATAGATTAAACGATTTCCTATTTTTTGAGTACCAAAGATTCCACTTACAAGGAATGATTCAAAATATTTATTAAAAATATTTCTAATTGGAATTGAAAAAGTTTCCTATTTAGACATCATTATTTAATTTGATTTAATTTAAATAAAATTGGACAATAAGCATCACGTTTGATCTTCATAGGAAGATCAGTCTTTCTTTTTTAATTGACTCATCACTGATTTAATTGAAAATCGATAAATAGATCAAAGAAAAGAAGAAAGAAATCCAATTTTTTTTTTCATTAGAGCCAAACACGAAATACCTAAATAAAATGAGATTCAAAGAAAAAACATTGGCTCCATATCATATAGAAATATGTTATGGAACTTGATCATTTGTTAATGAGATTCGAACAGACATATATATTTAAATTATATATGGATTAACTCCTATCCACTCCCCTACTTCTTTCTATCAGAATAATGGAGCAGAAAAAAATGGATAGGTTCTGGGACGGAAGGATTCGAACCTTCGAATATCGGGACCAAAACCCGTTGCCTTACCGCTTGGCCACGCCCCATTTCAATTTCTAATCTATACGAAGAAACAATAATATTGTTATTGGTTGTTTGTCAACTCCAGTCCAAATATCTATATATCTATAGAATAGATTGGTACTAGGATTTTGATACATATAGATGTAGAATTGAACTGAATTTATTGATCATTACATAGAATTCAATTAACATATTGTATGAAAGTATGATTTCTTCTATTCTCCTTTGAGAATTGGAGGATTTTTGATTGGGTGGGTTCAAAGAAAAAGAAGGATGTCTACCTTACTTACTTTCTTCCTTTTTCCTTATATCAAAAACTCAATCAAAATGGAATTATCTCCAAGAACAAAATGTCTGTTATGCTTAATATCGTTAGTTTGATCTGTATTAATTCTGACCTTTATTCGAGTAGTTTTTTCTTCGGCAAATTGC